TGAATAAGCCCATTTATTTACACTTTTGATTTACATTTATTATATACTTACTTAAGTAAGTTATATACTTAATAAAATAGATTATATATTAGTATATACTAGTATCTCTAGATATATTAGTATATTTATTCCTTATTATATCTTAGTATATATAGAGACTATACTCTTCTATTGTATATCTCTTAATATTGTATATATTCAATACTCACTTAAGTAGAATTATACTAGTATAATTCTATATGAAGTATAAGATATCTTTATAACAATAACAGGTTAAAATGTTAATATAACAACAAATATAACACTATATACCAGGTACAAATATTAAATCGAGGTACCCATTCTATGACAACTATCAGCAACTTACCCGCTATTTTTGTGCCTTTAGTGGGCTTAGTATTTCCGGCAATTGCTATGGTTTCTTTATCTCTTCATGTTCAAAAAAACAAGATCTTTTAGATATTATGGGGTTAAATCTTATCTATTTCTATTTTTTTGAAAACTTAGGCTTATTTGGATCATAACACAAATATTTATTTAGTCGAATATGGTATAACGGGTAGCTTCCTCCGAGCAGAAGCTCGTATACATAAACATCATATCATATATGAGTAAATGACTTAATAGCTATTTGAAAATAAAAAGGTATCGGGATGAATTTCTGAAACGTAAAATCAATATATCTACAAGAAATCATATGCATATAAATATGCATATAAAAGGGGTTATTGTTTTAGGTTATCTCTAAGCAATTGATGAATTACTCCTAAAGTTTGACAGCATAATAGTGCTAGTTGATGAGGGTTACTTCGGAAACAAAAAAATGAAAGTTAAATTTATTGGGGTTATGTTATCTCCCCATTATAATAAAAAGCAAGTATAGTATGAGTTGGCGATCAGACCGTATATGGATAGAACTTATAGCGGGGTCTAGAAAACCGAGTAATTTCTGCTGGGCCTTTATCCTTTTTTTAGGTTCATTAGGATTTTTGTTGGTTGGAACTTATAGTTATCTTGGTAGGAATTTTATACCGTTATTTCCCTATCAGCAAATTCTTTTTTTTCCACAAGGAATCGTGATGTCTTTCTATGGAATTGCGGGTCTTTTTCTTAGTTCATATTTGTGGTGCACCATTTCGTGGAATGTGGGTAGTGGTTATGATCGATTCGATATAAAAGAAGGAATAGTGTGTATTTTTCGTTGGGGATTTCCTGGAAAAAATCGTCGCATCTTCCTGCGATTCCTTATGAAAGACATTCAATCCATCAGAATAGAAGTTAAAGAAGGTATTTATGCTCGTCCTATACTTTATATGGAAATCAGAGGCCATGGGTCCATTCCTTTGACTCGTATCGATGAGAATTTGACTCTACGAGAAATTGAACAGAAAGCCGCGGAATTGGCCTATTTCTTGCGTGTACCACTTGAAATATTTTGAAAGCTTTTTTAGCAAAAGTGAAAGAAAAAACTATAACTCAAGAATTATCTTTCTCTTTTTTCTATAGCATAACTTAAGCATAACTTAACTGAAATTTAAGCCGAACTCTGATTAGAACAAAAAAAGTAAACGTACACGAACCAATCATAAAACGAAAAAATTTTGTCCATAAATTTTTTTTATGCGTATGTAAATGCACTTAAATCAATTCAGTAACAAAAGAAGTAACAAATTGAAATAATAGATTCATCTCATATATCAAAACATTTCGAAATCGAGAAATTTCTCGTCATTATTCTTGTACTGCGGGCCACCGTCGAGTTTTTTTTTTCAAAAATTTGTGATATCTCGATAACCGGGGACTTGATAACCGGAGAGGTCTTGCGTCTCGAAACTAGAATAATATTCAGTTTTTTGAAAAGGCTATTTCGTGCAGTCACCAAAGGAGACAATTACTTCGAATTTCAGAAATTGATATATATTGAAAAAATATTCTATAATATTCTAGTTTATTTATTTTATTTCTTCATTCATGGATTCGTTATTATTCTATTTCTGTATTTCTATATTGTTTTTCTCTATTCTTTCTCAATTCAAGGACCAACCACTCTACTGAATCACAAATAAAAAATAAAAAACAGGGCTATAAGCTCGAGACTTGTAATGTAATAGAACTGATACTTGATAGAAATATTAGTATCATATAGAGTCGACGACTGAGATGAGTTCATTTCAAAATTCACAGACAGGCAAATGGCAAAAAAGAAAGCATTTAATTTCCTTCTATATTTTGCATCTATAGTATTTTTGCCTTGGTGGATCTCTCTCTCATTTAATAAAAGTCTGGAATCTTGGGTTAATAATTGGTGGAATATCAGGCACTCCGAAATTGTTTTGAATAATATTCAAGAAAGGGTTATTCTAAAAAAATTCATAGAATTAGAGGAACTATCCCTTTTCGACGAAATGGTAAAGGAATACCCGGAAGGGCGTTTACAAAAGCTTCACGTCGGAGTATACAAAGAAACGATCCAATTGATCAAGTTGCACAATGAGAGTCGTATCCATACGATTTTACATTTCTCAACAAATATAATTTATTTTCTTATTTTAAGTCTTTATTCTATTTTAGGTAATGAAGAACTTATTTTTCTTAACTCTTGTATTCAAGAATTTCTATATAATTTAAGCGACACAATAAAAGCTTTTTCTATTCTTTTATTAACGGATTTATGTATAGGATTCCATTCGCCCCATGGCTGGGACCTAATGATTGGCTCTATCTACAAAGATTTTGGATTTGATCATAATGATCAAATTATATCTGGTCTTGTTTCTACCTTTCCAGTCATTTTAGATACAATTTTTAAATATTTTATTTTTCGTTATTTAAATCGTGTATCTCCGTCACTTGTAGTGATTTATCATTCAATGAATGATTGAAAAATGATCGAACGAGCCAATTTATTACTTTGTACATAAGTAAAACAATAAAAAATGCACTTATTGTTTTGTTTCTAGACACCCCGGGGGAGATTCCTTCAATATTCCAGTCAAATTATTTCAGTAAATAGCAGAATCGTAGATAGGGAACTATACTAGTGACTTATCTAATTTTATTGTAGAAATTTTTGGGATCAATGATTGGACCATGCAAACTAGAAATACCTTTTCTTGGATAAAGGAAGAGATTATTCGATTCATTTCCGTATCGCTCATCATATATATAATCACTCGGACACCCATTTCAAATGCGTATCCTATTTTTGCACAGCAGAGTTATGAAAATCCACGAGAAGCGACCGGTCGTATTGTATGTGCCAATTGCCATTTAGCGAACAAGCCCGTGGATATCGAGGTTCCACAAGCGGTACTGCCTGATACTGTATTTGAAGCAGTTGTTCGAATTCCTTATGATCTGCAACTGAAACAAGTTCTTGCTAATGGTAAAAAAGGGGCCTTGAATGTGGGGGCTATTCTTATTTTACCTGAGGGATTTGAATTAGCCCCCCCCGATCGTATTTCGCCCGAGATTAAAGAAAAGATGGGCAATCTGTCTTTTCAGAGTTATCGCCCTACTAAAAAAAATATTCTTGTGATAGGTCCCATTCCTGGTCAAAAATATAGTGAAATTACCTTTCCTATTCTTTCTCCGGACCCCGCTACTAAGAAAGACGTTCACTTCTTAAAATATCCCATATACGTAGGCGGGAACAGGGGAAGGGGCCAGATTTATCCCGACGGGAGCAAGAGTAACAATAATGTTTATAATGCTACAGCGGCGGGTATAGTAAGCAAAATAATACGAAAAGAAAAAGGGGGATACGAAATAACCATAGTGGATGAATCGGATGGACGTCAAGTGGTTGATATTATCCCTCCAGGACCAGAACTTCTTGTTTCCGAGGGTGAATCCATCAAACTGGATCAACCATTAACGAGTAATCCTAATGTGGGTGGATTTGGTCAGGGGGATGCGGAAATAGTACTTCAAGATCCATTACGTGTACAAGGTCTTTTGCTCTTCTTGGCATCTATTATTTTGGCACAAATCTTTTTGGTTCTGAAAAAGAAACAGTTTGAGAAGGTTCAATTATCCGAAATGAATTTCTAGATTCGCGGATTTTTTAATACCAAGTTATAAAAAGAACCAAATTTTTGTTGGAAATCGTGTTATGTAATTCTGTCTGATCAAAAAACTTATGAAAATCCTTTTGCTTGTTTAGATTGTTTTTCTATTAAATTTTTTGAATGCCTTGTACTACATTACTAGTCATAGTATGTATGAATAAGACTTTTTGACTTTACTTATTTCTTCTTTATTTCTTTGTTTTTTCAATCAAAATCGAAGCGGTATGATTATGTAACTATTGTCAGATTTAAATGCCATAGAATGAATCAAATTAGACTAAAAACTAAACATAAGATAAATAATCGAAAATAGAAAAGAAAATGAATGAGAGGAACAAAGCATTCTAAGAGGGATTATTTATCTTCCTAGTCTTTGACACAAGGCTAGGAATTTTCTACAACCCTTTCTTTTCTTGTGTCGAAATAATAATCATTCTTGATCCCTTTCGTCAAAGATTCCTATTTGTAGTTTCATTTTTTTAGAGGTTTATCATAAACCCTTTATTTAGGTTTATTACATAAATAAAGTAGTAGTGGTGGACAAACAAAAAAGAAATTTATAAGTTTATTGAAGAAGTGCTGTTTCTTCAATAAACTTATAAATTTCTATATTTTTACCAAAAATATAGAAATATTTCATATAATTCTGAATTGTAATTTTGTCATCTAAAGGGAGAAGTCGAGTGATTCTCTTTAATTTTGAAAGTCTCGACGGATACTATATGAAGTAATGAAGTTAATTTTCTAAAAACATCATAAAAAAAAATGTAGTCTTTTGAAACATTAGCAAAGTGATCCATTTTTTTCTCATTTATACGAATAAAATAGTATGATTATTAAGAGCTCAACGGGACCTACCCCCTCTTTATTTATCTTCTTCGAGGGGGATTCCGTTGAGTTCTTATGCTTTTATGTCATGTCTACAAATCA